GGCTCTCACGCTCAATTTTTTATTTTATGGGCATTTCCATATCTTTTTTTAATGTAATGAGCTTATCCTCTCTATTTCTGTTTGTATTCAAACATATCAAAACTGATACAAGACCAGAATATTAGGAGGACTCTTCCGACCATACAAAAAAATCTATAATTGTCAGCAAAGTTGTTTCTTTATTTGTTCTTTATTTAATTGAAAATTTCTATTTAGAATATATTTTCAATTTTCATTTTATTTCCTTTTTTTATTCAAATCCAAAAATTCTTCTTTTTTATACATAGGTCGTCGATTCGGCATTGGATAATAAAGGGCAAATGCCCTTTCTTTATTCTAGTAAATGGTTCAAATCATTTTTTTGATATGAGTGTTCTATATCGGAAAAATTACCAACTATTCTTTTTTAAACCATTTCGGTACTAACGTAGTGGTAGAAAGAGTACCATGTTGTGCCCGGACTTCAAACAGTTTAGCTTTAACCATGTTAATGGTCTCACATTATTGGTTGATAGAGAATCAAAGTTGACTTACCAATGAATAACGAAATGCTATGGTTCTTACATATGATTTATAAATTTACTCATAAGTAATTCATTGAGATTATGCACTTTTTTTTTCTGATTTATCCTATATAAAATAGAAAATATATAAAATAACATAAATAAAGTGCAGCCGGTTGGATCCAACCTATTCTTGAAATATACAACTCGCACACACTCCCTTTCCAAAAAAAATCAATACACCAAGCACTACACTTAGATTTATTGGATTTGTTGCTAAAATATCGGTATTAAACCCGAAACTCCCGGCGGATGGCCAGTGACCTAAGGAAACGAAAGAATCGGTTACATTTTTCATATGCTCTCCTCTTATAAATAGGACTAACAAAGAACAGAGTTCTTTTTGTATCACTTGGCTCGCCCTTTTTTTTGATTGATTTCTTTTTTTTTCTTAATTTACCATTTTTAATGGGAGTAGATTAAATCTATTTATTGAATTTGAGAATTACAAAATTTCTTATTTTTTTTTTTTTGAAGTTTCCGATAAGATATTTTTTAAGTTAAGTTAGGTCTTAGGTCTCGTGTCAATTGCAAAATATCTACTTTGTTCAAACACTTCCTAAAAGAAAAGTCAAAATTCCATCGTACTAAACTAAGGACGGGAAGGAAAAAAGCGAGCGAATCCACTAATTCCTCATCCTCAAATCAGTCCTTCCCGGGGTATTGTCACAACAAATACATAATTGTAAGAGTTAAAGTATTGATATCATTCACAGAAGCAAATGGCAACGAGTTAATAAAATAAGAAAAAAGCACGTAACGTACTTTTTTACATTTTCATTCTAGGATTAAATTAAACAAAAGGATTCGCAAATAAAAGCGCTAATGCCACAACCAGTCCATAAATTGTTAAAGCTTCCATAAAAGCTAGACTAAGCAATAAAGTACCTCGTATTTTTCCTTCTGCTTCTGGTTGTCTCGCAATACCTTCTACGGCTTGGCCTGCAGCAGTACCTTGACCAACTCCAGGCCCAATAGAAGCAAGCCCTACGGCCAATCCAGCAGCAATAACGGAAGCGGCAGAAATCAGTGGATTCATGATGATAGGTTCCTCGCACCAAAAAAAATGGTTAATGATACAATCAACCAATGAATTATTACTTATTTGATCACTAAAATCTATCGAGTCGAAGTAACTAAAGCTTTGAATAAAATAATAATAAAATAATATGGATAGGGATAACCCCGATATAATATATAACTAGTATATATCTAATATCACATATACATTTGTTTCTTTCATAACGTAAACCACCTGCATTTTATATTGAATCGAATTCTAGAATAATTCTTCGAAAGATATACAGGGGCTGTGGCTGGACTTATAGACATTCCATATATCTAGTGTGATCCCCTACCCAATCCACCATTTCTTAATATCGTTTATCTTTCCTCCTACAACTCTAATCGTATGTACATTCTATCAATTTTGTTCCCCAACCAAGAACCAAGTAGATTATCTTTAATTTTGCATTGCCTCAATTGGGATAAGCTTAAAAAAAAGACTATTTCGAAAACTAATCAATGATGACCCTCCATAGATTCCCCTATATAAGCCGCGGCTAAAGTTGCAAAAATAAGAGCTTGAATACCGCTTGTAAATAATCCAAGAAACATGACAGGTATAGGAACTACTAAAGGTACTAAAGAAACAAGAACAACAACTACTAATTCATCAGCCAATATATTTCCGAAAAGTCGAAAACTAAGAGATAAAGGTTTTGTGAAATCCTCTAGGATGTTAATTGGTAAAAGTATTGGAGTTGGTTGAATGTATTTTCCGAAATAACCCAATCCTTTTTTGGTAAGACCCGCATAAAAATATGCCACTGACGTGAGTAAAGCTAAAGCAACAGTAGTATTTATATCATTCGTGGGAGCGGCTAACTCCCCATGAGGTAACTGTATGATTTTCCAAGGTAAAAGGGCGCCTGACCAATTAGAAACAAAAATAAATAGGAACATAGTTCCAATAAAGGGAACCCAAGGACCATATTCTTCTCCAATCTGAGTTTTGCTCAAGTCTCGAATAAATTCAAGAACATATTCGAAGAAATTCTGCCCGTCGGTGGGAATGGTTTGTGGATTCCGAACAGCTATGATGACTGAACCTAATAAGATAGCAATTACGACCCAAGAAGTGATAAGTACTTGGGCATGAATTTGTAAACCTCCTATTTGCCAATATAAATGTTGGCCTACTTCTACACCTGATATATCGTATAACCCTTTGAGTGTTTTAATGGAACATGGTATAACATTCATATTGTCCTCTGACAAAAATCGAACTTAAAAAAAAAAGAATTATTTTGATTCAACCGTCTCTTTCTCAACTCATCTACTTTCATCATTAATCATATATTTAGAATACCAAGAAATCACATAACATAATATCAATATCCCGTTTATCTCTTTTTAAAAAATTCAAGACAAGAATAGTAACCGATCCAATAAATCAAAATAATTAACAATTCATATGATTATTCTTAATCATAACATAATCATAATCAACGACTTCTTATATAGCTAGAACGACCCTCACAAATTGCGGATACTAATTTGTTAAGAATAAATCGGATTGAAGCTATAGCATCATCGTTAGCTGGAATCGAAATATCTGCGAGATCTGGGTCACAATTTGTATCGATTAAACAAATCGTCGGAATTCCCAAAACGAGACATTCTCGAAGAGCCGTATATTCTTCTTGCTGATCAACGATGATTACAATATCGGGCAACCCAGTCATATATTTGATCCCGCCCAGATATGTTTGCAAAATAGATAATTTTCTCTTCAACATTGCTGCATCTCTTTTAGGGAGACGGTTGAATTTCCCCATCTTCTGTTCTGCTCTTAAGTCTCTGAACTTCTGAAGTCTTGTTTCCGTAGTGGACCAATTCGTTAACATACCACCAAGCCATTTTCTATTAACATAATGACATCGAGCCCTTATTGCAGCTGATGCTACTAAATCCGCTGCTTTATTTTTGGTACCAACAATTAAGAAGTTTTTTCCTCGACTTGCTGCATCAAAAACTAAATCACAGGCTTCTGATAAAAAACGAGCAGTTCTAGTAAGATTTATAATATGAATACCTTTACGCTTTGCAGAAATGTAAGGGGCCATTCTAGGATTCCATTTCTTAGTACCATGACCAAAATGCACTCTTGCTTCCATCATCTCTTCCAAATGGATGTTCCAATATCTTCTTGTCATTTTTCCCACGCTTTCTCTTTTTTTTTTTTAACAAATAAAAAATTGTTCCTACGGAACCTTCTACCAGGATTGACCGTTGATACACAGCTCAAACCATTAATTTTTATTATTACTTACTTAATTTTATTTATTACCAAATCAATAACTAGAAAGTAAAAAAAAAAAAAAAATCTCTCCTTAGGAATTATGAATTCGCGTAAATGATTTTTCTGGTGTGTCATAGAAATTGCTTGGGGCGCAAGAACAAAAAAATTCTCTATGGTGTAACAAAATATCTTTCATTTCCAACTTGAATAGATTTTTCTTTTTTATTTCCAAATAAATATTTTTGTCTTGTCTTGAACGGTGCACTAATTTTTTGAATCCGGTACCCACAGGGATAATCCCCCCCAGAACAACATTTTCTTTCAGACCCTTCAACCAATCAATACGACCACGTAGAGCAGCTTTTGCTAAAACTCTAGCAGTTTCTTGAAAACTTGCTTCGGATATGAAACTTTGAGTATTCAGAGATGCCCTCGTTATTCCCAATAAAATTGCCCGATAACAGATCGCTTCGTCTAAAGCACGCCCTGCTTGTTCCGCTCGCAACAATCCGATTAATTCTCCAGGTAAAAAAACATTAGACATTCCATCTTCTGAAACCAACACTTTAGATGTTACTTGACGTACAATAATCTCTATATGTCTATTATGGATTTGTACCCCCTGGGATCGATAAACCTTTTGGATCTTATTAACCAAAGAGATACGACTTTGGGCTATGGTTAGTTCAGCTCCAATTAATAATCCCCAAGGTCTTCCAAGAATTCTTGGTATACGTTCGTTCCAACCTTCAACTCTCCTTTCAAGGTTCATCCATATTGAACCAATCGAACGCACTTCTAAGATTTGTTCTACTTTTGGAAGACCTTGCGTTATGTCACCAGATCGGGATTTTTCATATATAAATGTAACTAATATATCTCCTTCAGAAAGGGTTTCTCCATAATGTCCATGAACAGTCGCTCCTGGAGTGGCCAAATAGGGCTTGGCTGATCTTATAATTAAGGAGCCAATATGAACAATTAAAATTTGACCAGATTTTTTTATGTGTGGTCCATTTTTAAATAGACATATATTTTCACAAATAAATTGTCCAATGCGAATTATTGTGGATGTCTCTTCACAATAATTGTGATGTAGAAAGCACCAATTCAAACGGAATGGATTCAAAATAATGTTATTGCATGGACCGGGATTATAAATACTCCTATTTTCATCTATTAAACAGTATTTAAGTACTTCAAGTACTTGGAAAGTCTGTTTAAAATTGTGAATGTCAAGTAGCCAATATTTGTTTAACAAGATCTGATTATGAGTTATTAAATGATAAGATGAATAAAAGTTCACTATTTTAGGTACAATAGTACCTAAGGGACCCAACAAATCCCTAATTGGAGTTATGGGATTCGATTCTTTTGCCACATTGTTATATTTCGAACCCTTGAATGGACCAACTCGAAAACAATTGACTGATGACAAAATTTTCAAAGATTGGCATTCCTTATTTCGATTCAACAACGTACCAATAGTTCCTTGATGCTGGGTAACTAATGGAACCTTCGCTTTGGAATAAAAAGGATTAATATTGGTGCAATCTAATCCATTATCGGGAATCAATTCTGAACCTGCCGTATCATATCTTTTTCCGGTATATGAAATAGTAGACTTGACTAACTCAATTCTTATGAAATCGCGAATCAGATCATTTGCCCTTACCTCAACAAAGGAAGCATGAACCTCTTCTATAGAACCGTTTTTTTCTTGGTCCCAATTCAATACTAAGGAAGTCCGAACTAATTGAATACTTGTGTGATAAATTCCTCGAATTGACTTTCCATTTCCATAAAGGATATAATTGACAACTCTAAGTTGGACATTATCCTTTTCCTGCAATAGATCTTGAGGGAAAAGTTTTGCTAAATTTATCCCATCAGCTATTTCATATGTGACTACGGGCCGAACCAAAACAAAATACTTTTTTTTGGTAGGTGTGATCCGTTGTACATAGATCCAATTTTTCAATTTTTTTGATTCATTAGAATTTTTTTTTTCTGTTCCTGGTGGTATCAAAATGCCGCTGTGTCTGGATATCTTATCTGTCTCTCCGGGAAAATGAATATCTCCAGAAAAGATTTTCAGTTCAATACTTTTTTTTTTTCTCTCCACTCGGACTAATCCACCCACTCGGCTTCTTGTATTTGTATTTAAAGCGAGTTGTGTATCTACTCCAATGATACTATTATTACGGACCATTATGGACGAAGGTCCGGGTAAGATATGCACTTCTTCGGGAATAAAAAAAAACCGATGCACTTTCATTTGATATTTCGTACTAAATTCTTTTGCTCCTCGATACTCAATCAAATCTTCTTTGTTTACGATTGAATCCACCTCTACGGTCCCATATTTAGTAATTCCCGAACTCTTTCTTCTGTATCGTGGATCGTCAAAATAAGCAAGAATACTATTTCTACGAAAAATACCATTTATGGGTATTTCAATCGAAATACCAAAAGAGGGTATTAGTTCTTTCTCTCGTTCTTGATCATATTGTAATGGGATGAAAAATCTATTTCTTCGCCTTTTCGCCAAGAAATCAGAATTCTCTTGGAGAATCGAAGGATATATGAAATTCCAATGACCATTGGATATGATTCGATCAAGTCTTGAATAGTCAAGAATTTCCCTATCTTTTTTACCAGAAGGATCCAACAATTTATGTCTTACTTGATCATTAGTGATTGAGAGGTCAGAGATATCTATTTCGTCGACAGAAAAAGAATGAACATTCATTTGATCTTGATCCTTGTGGAGCGAAAAAGACACTATACTGGATCTGCACGTACCTCCTGCTAATATCCATAAATGGCTTGTTTTTGGTAATAGATGAACATTACTATATGTATATTCAGGTGCATGGTAGACATCGGTACTCCAGTGCATTTCTCCCTCTGATTCAGAATAAATATGTTTTCGAACCTTCTCTTTAAAATGAAAAGTGGACGTTCCGGCACGAATCTCAGCAATCACTTGTTCAGATTCTACATATTGATCATTTTGAACTAAAATCAAACTTTTTGGTGGAATATTCACATTATGTATAATATCTCGACTCTCAATAGTTACATACAAGTCTATAGAACATAGAAAAGCAGGATGCCCATGACGGGTACGTGTGGGATGAACCAAATACTCATTGAACTTTATTTTTCCATTAGAAGGAGCTCGTACATGTTCGGCAGTACCGCCTGTGAATACTCCACCCGTATGAAAAGTTCTTAATGTTAGTTGAGTCCCAGGTTCCCCAATCGATTGACCCGCAATAATACCTACAGCTTCCCCCAATTCGACGAGGTCGCCGTGAGTGGGGCTTCTGCCATAACATAATTGACAGATCCAAGATGTATTCCTACAAGTAAAGGGGGTTCGAATATATATTGGTTGTGCTCGAAAGGTTATGAATCGATTGGCAAGCCCAATCCCAATATCTTGATTTCGAGTGGCAATGCATCGTACCCCCATATATATATCGTCTGCTAATACACGACCAATTAGGGTTTGGACAAAAATTTTTTCTGTCACCCCGCTCCGAGGACTCACGGAAATACCTCGGATAGTACCACAATCTGTTCTACGTACAATAATGTGTTGAACTACTTCAACAAGTCTACGTG